CGTGTATGATATATCCTACAAGACTTGTATCTAATCAGAAACTAAATTGTAGTTTGTAAAGGCGTAGGATGAATAAAAAAAAATAATGAATTCTTGAATAACTAAAAAAAAAGGTAGGCGTCAAACGGACTCTCTCTTTTGGGGAGTAGAGTTGGGGATAGAGGGACTTGAACCCTCACGATTTTAAAAGTCAACGGATTTTCATCTTACTATAAATTTCATTGTTGTCAGTATTGACATGTAGAATGGGACTCTATCTTTATTCTCGTCCGATTAATAAGTTCCACCAAGGATCTATCAGACTATGAAGTGAATCATTTGATTCACTGAATAGTTGATTTTTTCTTAAACTTCGAATTGATTCACAACATTCCTATTTTGTTTATAAAAAAATAGAAATCGAGATTCAGGTCGTCATTTTTGAGATCTTTTGTGTTACCTATATTGTCTAAATATAGGTTTTTCTCCTTCATCCTTTTTGATTTGAAGTTTCGATCGAAGGATTCCTTTATCAACACAATATCAACACAAGGTAGTGAACTCCATTTGTTAGAACAGCTTCCATTGAGTCTCTGCACCTATCCCTTTTTTCTCGTTTTCTAAACTCCGGTTTGTTCGCGTAAACCAGGATTTGGCTCAGGATTGCCCATTGTTAATTCCAGGGTTTCTCTGAATTTGAAAGTTATCACTTAGTAGGTTTCCATACCAAGGCTCAATCCAATTAAGTCCGTAGCGTCTACCGATTCCGCCATATCCCCTTTTGATTAGGATCTCATTATGATGTCTTTCCACTTTTTCTTATGCCGAAACCTTGGAATTCATTACATATAGATACTTATTTTATTTCTTTGGTATCTTCTTTCATTTTTTTGAGCCCCATCCAAATTTATTTAGTCTAATCAACAAAGATTATATCATCTTTGTATTTGCAATTCAATATGGTTATATATTACATAACATATATATGTTCTGCCTTTTCTCATCTTTGTCTTAAATTTTAAGAAATAGTCGAACGGTCAATTCTTTTTTTTTGAACTTTCATGAAAAGAAATTTATGATTATTATTGAAACTTAGAATTCTACAATGTGCAATGGAAAAAGATTATATATAAGTCTACTTCATAGATTTGAAATTCGAATAATTATAAAAAATTCTATTCGAATATTAATTCTAATAATTCTATAATATAATATTATAAATAAACTAAAAAGAAAAAAAAAGTATAAATAATAATAATAGCATGAGGTTAGAACAAAAAAACAAGAATTTCAAATCAGATATCATTTAACTAAAAAAAAAAGATTTTTGATCTAATTAAGATTTTCTTATTTAGAAACTAATGAAATCAAAATTAGAAAGTCGATATACTGCTATATTCTATTAATTAAGGTTCTGTTTTATTTATTTAACGATAGTTACTATTTCTTTGAGCTATATTCTGTTCTAGAATATATAGAATATTATTAATTCTAAATAGATAAGGAAAAATATGAATAGAATAGTTACTTGATACGATCTAGTAGTTTAGTTAATTTGTATGCATGCGCTATTTGAGCCCGCTTAGCTCAGAGGTTAGAGCATCGCATTTGTAATGCGATGGTCATCGGTTCGATTCCGATAGCCGGCTTTTCCATTTTTTTTCGTTTTTTTACATGATTTTTAATGTACTTTAAAAATCAAAGAAGATTGAAAAGACTTCTTGCACCTTTTTCCAAGAGTTACCACTCCATATTATGTCATATAAACGTCCATATAGGAATATATATTGGGTAAAAGAGTTAGATCTTTGCAAAATAAATCAAGAAAATAAAGGAAATTTTTTTTGATTTATTTGATTTATATATATTGTATATACAATAAAAAAAATTGGTATATTGAGAGAATATATCTTCTTACTCTTTGTATTCCAATAGTTTATTGGAGTGGATTTCACGTCATTTATCATTATCATTTAGTTCAGTTTTAATTTTGTTTAGTTTTGTACAATTTCAATAAAAAAAGGAGTCTTTATGTCACGTTACCGAGGGCCTCGTTTTAAAAAAATACGCCGTCTGGGGGCTTTACCGGGACTAACTAGTAAAAGGCCTAAGGCAGGAAGCGATCTTAGAAACCAATCACGCTCCGGAAAAAAATCTCAATATCGTATTCGTTTAGAAGAAAAACAAAAATTGCGTTTTCATTATGGTCTTACAGAACGACAATTACTTAAATATGTTCGTATCGCCGGAAAAGCCAAGGGGTCAACAGGTCAAGTTTTACTACAATTACTTGAAATGCGTTTGGATAACATCCTTTTTCGATTGGGTATGGCTTTGACTATTCCTCAAGCACGCCAATTAGTTAACCATGGACATATTTTAGTTAATGGTCGTATAGTTGATATACCAAGTTATCGCTGCAAACCCCGAGATATTATTACAGTGAAGGACGAACAAAACTCTAGAACTTTGGTTCAAAATCTTCTTGATTCGTCTGCCCCTGAGGAATTGCCAAATCATCTTACTCTTCACACATTCCAATATGAAGGGTTAGTCAATCAAATAATAGATAGGAAATGCGTCGGTTTGAAAATAAATGAATTGCTTGTCGTAGAATATTACTCTCGACAGACTTAATAAACCTAACTTAAGTAAAAAAAAATAACTAAAAACAAGAGTTCGGCCAACTCCCCTTTGCCCTCTTTTTTGATTAAAAATAAAAAGGCACGAGGTAAAGGATTTTGTTGGGGAATCTTTTTCCTATTCATGTATCAGAGATTGGTAGAGAGATTTGGATCCCTTGTTTGCTATTTTCGATATCAAAGAAATTAGGAATAGAGAATCTATTTCAAAATCAAAACAAGGTAGATTTTATATCGATTCTTTTTTATTTGATTTGATACATTGTGGTCAATCACGTAAGATTGGTGAATTAGTTGAAAGTACGGAAAGAGAGGGATTCGAACCCTCGGTAAACAAAAGTCTACATAACAGTTCCAATGTTACGCCTTCAACCACTCGGCCATCTCTCCGACATCAGGATTATGTCTGAGTACCTGGGTGAATAGCGAGTTATTCATCGTTTTTTAGATTATGGTTAATAGATACCTTTTTTGACCGGAAAATTTGGAAGTAGATAGAAGGTTTTTTTTAATGAATCCGCTTTTATGTTAGTTCGTACTATACAATTCCTTTGTTTGTGAGAAAATTTTCTCACAAAAGAAAAGGTAAAGGAAATAAAAAGAGTTATACAATGGATTACTACCTATGCCAAGATCGCGTATAAATGGAAATTTTATTGATAAAACCTTTACAATTGTAGCCGATATCTTATTACGAGTCATTCCGACAACTTCCGGAGAAAAAGAGGCATTTACTTATTACAGAGATGGTGCGATTTGATTATCATTATTTTTTTTATTTCTCGCTGATTTGGAATAGAAAGAAAAACGAGTATTGAAAAAAATCTACGCTTTTGAAGGTGAAGTTTATAAATATAAAAAAAGCAATCCCTTCTGTCATGTATCCACGATTAATGCAGCCTTAGATGCTTCAATTGTGAATTCTAGTATTGAGCAAAAGGTTTTTTACCTATGGTTCCCGTATTACAGATCAATCCTACTACACTAATACAATATACGAATAGGAGGCATAGGGGAAGAAGCACTACGCCGAGAAATCAACAACACGAAAACTTTCTTCAAAATGATTCCCTTTCTTTCTTCTTCTTCTTTGGGATTGGGACTAATTAAAATGGTTGGAACAATAAACATCCATCTCGTTCGTACTTTGGATACCCGTATAACCATTGAAGACTGTTGAAGTGACTAATTCCTGGAAATTTAGGGGCGTTGAGAACAAAGAAATTTTTAGAGTTTCCTTTTTTATTTTTATCTAGCATGAACCCACTTGGTAGTAAGAAAAGATCCTTTGCAAGAAGGTTGGCTAGGGATTTCTTGTAAAAACATTAGCCCCGCTTAGTTCATAATGACATCACATTTTTCCATATATTATTTTCATTATGCACCTAAAGGAGGAGCCGTATGAGATGAAAATCTCACATACGGTTCTGAAACGGAGAATTCGTTAAAGCGAATGACGACCGTAACGGATGTCGGCTCAATCTGAAGGAAATTATGCGGAAGCATTACAGAATTATTATGAAGCTATGCGACTAGAAATTGACCCCTATGATCGAAGTTATATACTCTATAATATAGGCCTTATTCACACAAGTAATGGGGAACATACCAAAGCTTTAGAATATTATTTTCGGGCATTAGAACGAAACCCCTTTTTACCACAAGCTTTTAATAATATGGCTGTGATCTGTCATTACGTGCGACTATCTCCACTATAGAAAAAAGAACGAACAGCTAGTCAATGAAATACTAGAAACACAAACAAAGGGCTTTCTACATAAGCATCGTCCAAAACGATTTTTTATCAGCTGTAGCAAATAAATAAACTTCATAGATCGAAATATGAAGTGAAGACTAGATATGCCTAAATACTTTTTTTTCTATGGATAAAAAAAGATTTAATTGATAGAGGAAGCACCGTAAAGATCAATTGGAAAGGTTTTGGACCGATACAACAAGAGCTGTTTATTTATATCATAATATGAGATAAATCTTAGGAATTTACTTATGTAATAGAGTGGATCCCCTAAGGTATTGAGCAGCGGTGTAGCATCAGATCCTAAAGACAGTAAGTCTTTTTCTTTATTTATGAAGTATGAAAAAAAGTCTTTTTCAAAGATTCTATATAAATTTTTATATGAAAGCGGGATAGTTACCTTTCAGAAAATTCGAATATCTAATAACAGTGGACATGCCTTTTTTTTCTGAAGGTAGGAGAAAAGATAAAACTTATTATATTAATTAATATATTAATTAAATCAAAATAAAAGTTTGAAACTCATGTAATTACTCTCTTTTGTTTAATCCAAGAAAAACCAAATATCTATAAGAAATATCATTAAATTAGACATTCAATTAGATATAAAGTTAAAGTAGGTT